CCCCAAGAGTTCTTTCCTTATGGAACTACAATACAAAACAAAGATGGGATTCTTTAATATGGAAAGAATATAGAACCTAAAAGAGTAATAGAAGTTGCTATTCTTTGAATCGAGTTGGCTCGAAATCAAATTCAAATATCAAATAAAGAAATAAAATAAAAATCAAATGAAAATATTCAATAATTTTCAATTTTTTGAAAAAGTCAAGGTTTTCTTTTTTTTAGCGTCCGTCTATAATGACTGATGAATCAAGAACTTTCAATTGAAACTAAACGAATTCTTTAAATTCGTTTTTATTACCGTCATATCTGGATTGAGACTTAGGTAAATGTTTTATTCATATATGTATTAAAAGAACATATCTAATTTAGCTCTTTCATGCCTATTCTAACTAGTTATTTTGGTTTTTTACTGGCTGCTTCAACTATAACCCCAGCTATATTTATTGGTTTGAACAAGATACGACTTATTTGAAATGAATGAAATTCAATAAACAATTTACAAAAATCAAAATCAAAGCCTCCCAGAATATTTTATTTCAGTTATTCTATGGTTCTCAATTGCAAATTCCCGGTCATTGAGATTCACGGATAATTCAGATTAATATTTAGGGATAGATCTTACCTATCTTTTTATTCCCTAAAACAAATCGAAATGATTGAAGTTTTTCTATTTGGAATCGTCTTAGGTCTAATTCCTATTACTTTAACAGGATTATTTGTAACTGCATATTTACAATACAGGCGCGGTGATCAGTTGGACCTTTGATTGAGTAACATTTCTTTTTTTGATTGACCTCCTACAAGGAGGAGGTCAAATTTAAGTTGCAATTAGACTTTGTTTTGTTAAGTTATTTCATTGTAATTCGACATAACATAAACGGAATCACGCTCTGTAGGATTTGAACCTACGACATCGGGTTTTGGAGACCCGCGTTCTACCGAACTGAACTAAGAGCGCTTTCTTATATCCTATAACAGTAGATACGATTGTAAAGTGTAAAGAAAAGGATTTTTTTACCCCCGAGGGGTCCCGTGTACATGTACATATAGTATGTATATACAAAAGATTATGTCCAAAATTTCCCGATCTTACTCAATGAATCCCTCGTAACTTTCCATAGGAGAAAGAATAGGTAGGGATGACAGGATTTGAACCTGTGACATTTTGTACCCAAAACAAACGCGCTACCAAGCTGCGCTACATCCCTTTTAAAAATTGTTGTACAGTGTCATTGTATAAAATATATGTCTTGTTTTCCACATCCTTCTTTTTTGCTCTACCTATCTATATAGGTAGAAAATGTTCTTGTCATTTTTTTAGGGAGCGGAAAATTTGAATCTGCTGGGTCATTGTACATATGCATTTTAGTTAGTAATTCCTAATTCTAATTTTATTTCAAGCAAAAACAAATGATCTTGAACTAAAATATCGGGTTATCTATGATCTATGTATTATAATATCGAACTAGGACTATATATGTATTACAATATACAATACAAATAAAGAATTAAAATAAATAAGAAAAAAATAGAAAATAAAAGAAGAAGGAGGATTTTCAATGCGAGATATAAAAACATATCTCTCAACGGCACCTGTGCTAACCACTCTATGGTTTGGGTCTTTAGCAGGTCTATTGATAGAAATTAATCGTTTATTTCCGGATGCCTTGTCATTCCCTTTTTTTTCATCCTGATTGAATTCTTGTATTGATCTGTGAAGAAATGAAGAAGATTTGAGATACAATTCTACGTAACATGGCTCCAATTTCGCTTCCTTTTTCTTTCCTATCCTAAAAAAAAAGAAAGAGAAAGAGTGTATCGAACCTCAGTCAAAATACAGTGAATCTACGATAGAATTTTTTGGAAAAGAAATGGAAATGTGGATCCAGTCTAGGGGCGACGAAATTTTAACATAGAAAGAATAAAATACTGAGATTAGGATAGAAATAATTCATAGTTAGAAAAAATTGTATTAATTAATTATTACGATATTCTTAATATTCTTCTATTAATGAATATAACTCTTTTTCTTTATAGTTATAGTTATTCATAGTAATTCTATTTTAGATTATAGTACTCCGAAGTCATTCGAATTCTAATAATTCGAAAAAGAAAATATTTACAAATTACATTTCTAGTTAGTAACTTTTATTAATATAGTCTAGATATAGAATCTAGATTTTTTTTATTTGGTTCGGATCAAAAATAAAATGAAGAGAGTTCTAAAGTGAAGTCGATCCAAAATGAAAAGGAGGTTCATGGCCAAGGGTAAAGATATCAGAATTATAGTGATTTTGGAATGTACCTGTTGTGTTCGAAAGGGTGTCAATAAAGAATCGCCGGGCATTTCTAGATATATTACTCAAAAGAATCGACACAATACACCCAATCGACTAGAATTTCGAAAATTTTGTCGCTATTGTCAAAAGTATACGATTCATGGGGAAATAAAGAAATAGGTGGAACGGAATGTGTGTGTGATTTTTCCAAGTAGCGGAAAGAGTAAGAACTTTACATCTTAACATATATAATACAAACCAAATCCTATTTTGGTCGAATCTTAAAGAAATAAGAAAAAAAAAGAGAATTATAATTATATTTTATAGATTCTTTTATATAGAAGGAATAAACAAACAAGGAATAAGCAAACCATGGATAAATCCAAACAACCTTTTCGTAAATCCAAGCGATCTTTTCGTAGGCGTTTACCCCCAATTGGATCGGGGGATCGAATCGATTATAGAAACATGAGTTTAATTAGTCGATTTCTTAGTGAACAAGGAAAAATATTATCTAGACGGACGAATAGGTTGACCTTGAAACAACAACGATTAATTACTATTGCTATAAAACAAGCTCGTATTTTATCTTTGTTACCTTTTCGTAATAATGAGAAACAATTGGAGAGAGTGGAGTCGATCCCTAGAACTACTGGTCCTAGAACCAAAAATAAATAGATATACTCCTCAAAACTCCAATTGAGGACTCAAGCTTATATTAATTTTTGCTCGAAAAAACTAGAATTCAGATTTTATTTTTGTATTCTAAAAAAAGAAAAATGGGGAAGAAATCTTTTTTTATTGAAAAATGTTCATTTATTCTTACTACTCAAATCTTAATTTCTTTTTATTCTATCTTCCCGGAGTCCTTTCTCCGGGAAATCTTGTTTCAATCATTCTTGTTTCATGTATAATAGATTCTATTAAGATTCTTTTATTCCCTTATTTGATTTGTATTTTTTTCTTTTTGATTGATGATTTTATTTGAAATAATATCAAAACAATTCTTATTTGATAGGGCTATTTGCGCAAGTATTTTACGATTCAGAAGCAATTGTCTCTTGTACAGATTGTTGATGAATAGGCTATAACTATAGAATAGCCTATCCCCACGAGTTACCGCATTTATCCGAGTGATCCACAAACGACGAAAATCTCTCTTTTTCCTGCTCCTATCTCGATGAGAGGAAACCAAAGCTCTCATTCTTTGTTGAATAGTTGTTCGAGTAAGTCTTGAATGAGCCCCTATAAAGGTTGATGCAAATAAACGAATCTTTTTTCGACGTCTCCGAGCTATATATCCTCGTTTAACTCTGGTCATTGAATCAAATGAAACTTTCTTGAATAACTAATTGATTTCTCTTCTTTCAGTCATCCTTTTCTTCCGGTCAATTAATAACAAAACGGATTCTTCCAATATATAAAATATAAATTCCAATGGCTTTTGCGACTATGACCTTCCCGACCACGATTTTTTCTTTCTTCTAAGGTATCTCGCCTGTAAATAAGAAATTCGACTGCTACTAAATAAAAAAGAATAGTGGGTTTCCTCGTTTCTATGGCAACTTCTGAAACGGTGAGGTCCTCTCTATACACCGGAGCCTCTTCTTTCATTTCATCGAATTTTATTGTGAACTTGTATAGTTCACACTCTTTGGCTCTACCCATCCATTTTTCAATTAGAATTCTTTTTTCAATTCTAATTAGAAAGTAATAGTCCTTTTCACAAAAAAAAGCTATCCATACAGTGACGGCATTTAATTCTGAAAGTTGGCTAGGTAGCTGACCTTGTTAGTCCGTTTTTTAAAGAAAAGGAATAGTAGCATAACCTTTTTCCTCCGCTTAATGGATAACTATTTGTTACCAATGGAGAATTCCTTCTCATCTAAAACGGAGTGATTGGATTTGCACCAATAGGAACCATAAATTCATAACATAATTAGATAGATGATAGATCTTCATTTTTAGATATTAGATACTAGTAAATTAAATGGCCGTCTTCTACTCTATCTATCCTAATTCATTGATAGTGGTCGTTGATACTTTTGCATTTCTTCAAACTCATCATGATCTGAACTGAACGAGTCGCACATACACCCTAGTACATGTTCCTCGACGCTGAGGACATCCTCGAAGAGCGGGAGATTTCGTGACATTTCTTATTGGCTGTCTCGCGTTTCTAATAAGTTGTTTAATGGTTGGCATGGCGTGTCTATAGAATCTCTCTCATTCTAGATAGAATATAGCGGGTTGGCTTAGATCGATCTTAACCTGATGGTTGATGATTATGAATGATTTCTATTCACACGGAAATTTCAAATTTTGAAACGGAATTCTTATATTTATATAGAATCCCTAGTATTTTCATTTTCAATCGCTACAAGATCAACGATGCCATAAGCTTGGGCTTCTGTTGCTGACATAAAAACATCCCTTTCCATATCTTCGGATATAACCCATAAAGGGTTGCCCGTTCTTTGTACATAAACTTTTGTGAGAGTTTCGCGAAGCTTCAATAGTTCTTCTGCTTCCAGAATAAAATCCCCTGCTTGTGCCTCGTAAAAAGAACTAGCAGGTTGGTGAATCATAACCCTGATGATATTGATATAACATCATGAATGGTTCTTCTATCTATATATCGCACGATTGGGTTAAAGTAAGGGATAATCAAAATAACAATAAAAAATAGAATTAAACAACCGTACGGGCATCTTTTGTACATTGCATACGGCTCTGCAATGGAATTTATCTTTTCGATAGAATTTCTTCTATCGAAAAGAAGAAAAAGAACCCATCCGATCCAAATCGTTAAATGATCCATTTACCACCCTTCCTTTCGTAGTAGTAAAAAAGATACTATGATGGTTCTGTTGCTTTATATGCTTATCTATTTATCTCGTCTGTGGTTTAGCAATCCCAAAGTTTCTTTTTGATATGATCCAAGAAGGAGAAATTTATTTTTTCTATTTTTTTGACTCTTTCTTATCATAACATAAAAATAAGAAAGATACTTCTGGTGTGGAAGAATAATGGTTTGTGACGCTGAAATTGACTCTTGCTTGACACATAAAATCAATTTGGGAATAACCCTTCTTTCATACTACTATCTCGATACAAAATCTCATGTTAGAAAAAAAACACTAATGGTTTGTTCATATCGAACTCGAAGTGCCATGCTATTATTACTTATTCTTTATTTGATTCATATTCGATACAGCGAAGGCATAGTATTTTTTTCTCAAATAAAAAAAAACTCATTGGCGCCAAGCGTGAGGGAATGCTAGACGTTTGGTAATTTCTCCTCCAACCAGAATGAAAGATCCCATTGAAGCGGCTAATCCCATACATACTGTATGTACATCCGGTGACACAAATTGCATAGTATCATAAATGGCTATTCCTGGTATTACCCATCCGCCTGGAGAATTTATAAACAAATAAAGATCCCTAGTATCATCCTCTATGCTGAGGTATACCATGAGACCAACAAGTTGATTCGAGATCTCGCTATCAACCTCTTGGCCTAAAAAAAGTAATCTTTCTCGATGAAGTCGGTTGATTAGGGAAAAATTGTATCCCTGAGGAACCGTACGTGCACCTTTGGATGCATACGGTTCGAAAGAATTGCGAAAAAAAAAATCAATGTATTGATTCCAGTCCTATTTCTTTTTTTTTTTTTTAACATGAGTTTTGCCCTCCTTCCCTATATTCTATAATGTAGAATATAAAAAAGAATTTTATGAACTTATTGAACTAACTTCTCATTGATGTATTGTTTCATCGAAATTTAAATTACGATGTAATTTTCTTGTTCCTGAATGGACCCTTTCAATTCTTTTAGGTTCTTGTTCTACTCCGGGGGAAGATTTGCCCGAATTCCATTTGCGCATATAGGTCAAATGATTCCAGTACCACTTCTTTTTTTTTTCAATTGTTTCATAACTTTCCCCAAAAAATCCGATGTATTAATAATACTACTCTATTGGTAGGTAGTTTTATATTATCCCTATAGTAAGTATATAAATAGTCTATGATACAAGTGGTAATCATGCAATCATCATATATTCTACATAATAGATTATATTAGAATATTCTATTCTAGTTCTATTCTAGTCTATTCTAGTTCTATTCTAGTCTATTATAGTAAATTATATTATATTCTATTTAATTATTAATGAATTTCATAATTTATTAATACTTTAATTAAATTTATATTTTATTTTTATATTCTTTAATTTAATATTTCTTATTTAATTATCTAATATTATTATATTTTTTATATTTCTATTTAATATTTCTTATTTATATTACTACATTTACACTCCCATTCTATTACTTTTACTCTTACCATTTCCAATTTGGTATTCTCTGAACGGAGCCTGGATACTTTATCAGTCCAAGTAAACCATCAATTATTTGAATTGATAATATTCATCCCCAATAGGGATTTTTGTGCTTCACGCTCCAAATTATTGATTGTTCAATCAATACAAGATTGAATATCTATTTATTGGATTGGGCGAAATATAGAATACTCGATCGGGGGAGATAACGGGGAAATACCATATGATCCATATGTCTGACAAGTCGCACTATACGTCAACCCAAGCTGCATCTTCCTCTCCAGGATTCCGAAAAGGTACTTTTGGAACACCAATGGGCATTAAGATAAAAAAAATGAAGTACTATACTTTACTTTAATATGGAAACGTAACAATGGGTTTTATTGTCTTCATCATTTTTTCTCTTTCTTTTCTATTTTTATATTCTATATATATTTTTTATTTTCTATTTTAATATCTTCTAATATTAGTATTAATTAGTATTAGTAGTATTAGCATATTTCTATATTTTTCTATATTCTAATCTAATATATTCTATATATTTATTTTCTATAATATTCATTCTATTTTTATATCTTTTCATTTTCTTTCTATATTCTATTCTATATTAGAATTTTCTATTCTATATATTCTAATATTATAGAAAATAGAACTTAATATTATTAGATAGATATATTATTATCTAGATAGAATTAGAGTATTTAGAGTGCATAGTATATCTTAAGTATATAGATTCTAATTTAGAATATTAGTATTTAGTATATAGATATATACTTTATATATAGGAATATAGGACTGGATAGGAATATAGGACTGGAAGGTTTATAGAGGAAGACAGAATGAATAAAGAAAAATTGTAACGAACGGAATCGATCAGATCAGCTGATTGTTCGAATGATTTTCGAATTATAAAAAGTATCTATGCATTCTTTTTCCCTCAAAACCCTCCCATTGCGTATTGGTACTTATCGAGTATAGAATAAGATCTGTTTCTCTTTGTTCTTCTAAATAGAAATAAATAGAATTGTTCCCTTCTCTTTCTATTTCATTAAAAAGAAAAGAAGGGAATACAAATAAATATAAATCTTTTCCTATACAAAATATACCGAACAGGTGAAATACACGGTCTAGTCTTTTCCAATGCGATAAAGTTACATAATGTCTATTTATTTTTCAGAAAGGGGTATTTACATGGGTTTGCCTTGGTATCGTGTTCATACTGTTGTATTGAATGATCCCGGTCGATTACTTTCTGTACATATAATGCATACAGCTCTAGTTTCTGGTTGGGCCGGCTCAATGGCTCTATATGAATTAGCGGTTTTTGATCCCTCTGACCCTGTTCTTGATCCAATGTGGAGACAAGGCATGTTCGTTATACCCTTCATGACTCGTTTAGGAATAACAAATTCGTGGGGGGGTTGGAGTATCTCGGGAGGAACTATAACGAATCCGGGCATTTGGAGTTATGAAGGCGTGGCAGGGGCACATATTTTGTTTTCTGGCTTGTGCTTCTTGGCAGCTATCTGGCATTGGGTGTATTGGGACCTAGAAATATTCTGTGATGAACGTACGGGAAAACCTTCTTTAGATTTGCCCAAGATCTTTGGAATTCATTTATTTCTTTCAGGAGTCGCTTGCTTTGGCTTTGGTGCATTTCATGTAACAGGCTTATATGGTCCTGGAATATGGGTGTCTGATCCTTATGGACTAACCGGAAAAGTACAATCTGTAAATCCAGCGTGGGGTGCGGAAGGTTTTGATCCTTTTGTTCCGGGGGGAATAGCTTCTCATCATATTGCAGCAGGTACATTGGGCATATTAGCGGGTCTATTTCATCTTAGTGTCCGTCCACCTCAACGTCTATACAAAGGATTACGCATGGGTAATATTGAAACTGTGCTTTCCAGCAGTATTGCTGCTGTTTTTTTTGCAGCTTTTATTGTTGCTGGAACTATGTGGTATGGTTCAGCAACTACCCCAATCGAATTATTTGGCCCCACTCGTTATCAGTGGGATCAGGGGTACTTCCAGCAAGAAATATATCGAAGAGTTGGGGCCGGACTAGCCGAAAATCTGAGCTTGTCGGAAGCTTGGTCTAAAATTCCCGAAAAATTAGCTTTTTACGATTACATTGGTAATAATCCGGCGAAAGGAGGATTATTCAGAGCAGGCTCAATGGATAGCGGGGATGGAATAGCTGTTGGGTGGTTAGGGCACCCCATATTTAGAGATAAAGAAGGGCGCGAACTCTTTGTACGTCGTATGCCTACCTTTTTTGAAACATTTCCGGTAGTTTTGGTAGATGGAGACGGAATTGTGAGGGCCGATGTTCCTTTTAGAAGGGCAGAATCCAAGTATAGTGTTGAACAAGTAGGGGTAACTGTTGAATTCTATGGTGGCGAACTCAATGGAGTCATTTATAGTGATCCTGCTACTGTAAAAAAATATGCTAGACGTGCCCAATTAGGTGAAATTTTTGAATTAGACCGGGCTACTTTGAAATCCGATGGTGTTTTTCGTAGCAGTCCGAGGGGTTGGTTCACTTTTGGGCATGCTACGTTTGCTTTGCTCTTCTTTTTCGGACACATTTGGCACGGCGCCAGAACCTTGTTCAGAGATGTTTTTGCCGGTATTGATCCAGATTTGGATGCTCAAGTGGAATTTGGAGCATTCCAAAAACTTGGAGATCCAACTACAAGGAAACAAGTAGTCTGATACAAAATTCCTTTGCCATCTTTTGTCTCTCTTTTTTTTTTTATTTTATTCTGGTATTTAGAGTATATAAATTTTGATTTCTATTATATTTTTCTATTATATTTATAATTTATATATAGTTATATAGTATTTAGCTATTTAGTATTTATAATTTGTTAATTTCTATAATTAAGCTAGAATTTCTCTTTTCTATATTAATTGAATCTATTATCTATTTCATTTCATATTCAATATTTCCTAATATATGAATCTAATTATTAATCTAATATACCAATACTAATATATAAATTAGATAAATATCTATTTATTTTCTATTTTCTTTCTATATTTTTCTTATTTTTATGTATAAATAGATAATATAAATGGATAGAAAGAAAATAATATATTTTATTAGACTATTAGAATAATATATATAATATATAAAAAAAATTAGAAATAGAATAAGAATAATACAATATAAATATAGAAGAAATAGAATTAATAAGATATGACTATGATCTTATATGATCTTATATATTTATATATATATATATATATATAGTAATATTATAGTAATAGTTAGTATAGTAATATTATAGTAATAGTTAGTATAGTAATATTATAGTAATAGTTAGTAATGTAATAGTTAGTACATAGTAAATTGGAAATCTCAATTTAGAATTTCTTTAGTAAATGATCCAAAATGAATAGGTGTGGAAGCTATAATTGTAAACCACGATCGAATCTATGGAAGCATTGGTTTATACATTCCTCTTAGTTTCAACTTTAGGGATAATTTTTTTCGCTATCTTTTTTCGAGAACCACCTAAAGTTCCAACTAAAAAAATGAAATGATTTTTCATTATTTCCATTGAAGTAATGAGCCCCAATATGAATATGGGGCTCATTACTTCAACTAGTCCCCATGTTCTTCGAATGGATCTCTTAATTTTTGAGAGGGTTGCCCAAAAGCGGTATATAAGGCATACCCAGTAAAGCTTACAAGTAACCCGGATATGGAGATGGCGACTAGGGTTGCTGTTTCCATTTTTTCGATAATTTCAAGATCACAAAGGATCACGATAATGTCGTTTATTTACAACTACAACGGAATGGTATACAAAGTCAACAGATTTCAACCTATGATGAAAGAGGATTTATGGCTACAAAAACCGTTGAGAGTAGTTCTAGATCTGGGCCAAGACGAACTGGCGTAGGGAGTTTATTGAAACCATTGAATTCGGAATATGGAAAAGTAGCTCCAGGGTGGGGGACTACACCACTTATGGGAGTTGCAATGGCTCTATTTGCAATATTTCTATCTATTATTTTAGAAATTTATAATTCATCTGTTTTACTGGATGGAATTTCAATGAATTAGTTCATAAAAACTAGGAAGTCCTAGTTTTTCAATCAAAAATTATTATTTTACTTATACTTACTTAATACTTTAACTTCATATTACCTAAGACTTGGATTTCATTCTGGTAGTTCGATCGTGAAATTTATTTGTTTCGATATTTCATTTCCGGAATATGAGCGTGTGACTTGTTATAATTGATCCTATTGATAATACAGAGAATGGACCTGTCATCTCTATCAAGATGATTCTACCTCGTCAGATATTTATTATAGTCTCTGAAGCACGGACTATATAGAATAGATCAAGAAAAGAAATATTTGAACTATGATTCATACCTATTATTCAGACCTCGCAACCGGATTAAAAAAAAAATGGAAATAGGTCTTTTATAAATAAAACAATTTTTTCTTTCATACTTCTTTTGACCAAAATAAACCTCTTTCTCTATATTTTGTTGAGTTATTACATTCATTGAAAAAGTGATGATCAAATGGTTTTTACTCAGAAAACCTTTGAGTTTAGTTTTGGCTTTCTTAAATCATCGTGGTTCTAGTATGAATCTGAGGTTTCAATTGATTCATAGGGTCTCAACAAGAGAATTCCTATCAAACAAAAAAAAAGATAGGGAAGAGAAGATTCAAGAGGCCTGTCACGATTAACATAAAGAAAGATGGATGAGCCAACTTGAGATTTTCTTTCTTAGCATTATCATCACAAAGAAGAGATTCCGGATTTTTCTTACTTCGTATCTTTGGGTCAAATCGAGTCAAGCGGCTAAGCCACAAGAAGTTTGAAACTCTCTATTCCATATCCGTTGAACCCAGTATTTGTGTGTTTCGGTTTGAGCCGTACGAGATGAAATTCTCATATACGGCTCTCAGAGGGGGAGTCTTTCTTAGGTTACCTATCTCAATAAAGTATATGATTGGTTCGAGGAACGTCTCGAGATTCAAGCGATTGCAGATGATATAACTAGTAAATATGTTCCTCCTCATGTCAACATATTTTATTGTCTAGGGGGGGTTACGCTTACTTGTTTTTTAGTACAAGTAGCTACGGGTTTTGCTATGACCTTTTACTATCGTCCAACTGTTACAGAGGCTTTTTCCTCTGTTCAATACATAATGACTGAGGTCAACTTTGGTTGGTTAATTCGATCAGTTCATCGATGGTCAGCAAGTATGATGGTTCTAATGATGATCTTGCACGTATTTCGTGTGTATCTTACAGGTGGTTTTAAAAAACCCCGCGAATTAACTTGGGTTACAGGGGTGGTTCTTGCTGTATTGACCGCATCTTTTGGCGTAACTGGTTATTCCTTACCCCGGGACCAAATTGGCTATTGGGCAGTAAAAATTGTAACAGGCGTGCCTGAAGCTATTCCTATAATAGGATCACCTTTGGTAGAATTATTACGTGGAAGTGCTAGTGTGGGCCAGTCTACTTTGACTCGTTTTTATAGTTTACACACTTTTGTATTGCCTCTTCTTACTGCCGTATTTATGTTAATGCACTTTCCAATGATACGTAAGCAAGGTATTTCGGGTCCTTTATAGAGAAGGCAGATCATAGATATTTGTAATTTATCATATCGGGGAGGAACAAGAGTCTTTCATTGCTACAAATATGGATTATTTAAAAATAATCCATGTTATTTGGATACTTCTATTCAACTCTGAAGTATTGTTTATTTGATACGAATCAAATAGTTGAAGTATATTTTTTTTAAAAGAGGATGGATTATGGGAGTGTGTGACTTGAACTATTGATTGGTCCATGCAGATATATGATTTTATCCGCCACGTTGGAATTCACAACCTAACGTGTCTCCGCATCCAACCATCACGTCAGTCCCTTTATGTAGCATAGGATAGGCCGGTTCGCTTGAGGAGAATATTTTCTATGATCATACCCGAATCATGTCATGCATGAACAGGCTCCGTAAGATCCCTAGAATAGAATGATCCAATGTTCTATTTATTCCACTTTTTTTTTTGATTTTTCTTTTTTTTTTTTTAGTAATTTTCTTATAATTAATTTATAGTATTAATATTTCGTATTAATTTGATAGTAATCTTAGTAAGTTTTTTATAGTATGTAGATGCATTCATTCCCTCTGCATCGACCCTGAATCTATGATACTATTGGAGTTAAATAGGGGATCTAAAGAAGAACAGGGGCTAGACTTTATTAGTAACAAGTAAAAATTTTGTATTTTTGTATGTAATACAATTGAGATGTTGTGGGGATAAATACCAACCAAAAGACATGAGACAATCCAAAAAGCACTTGATCATGATCAAATTTGTAAGCCTACTTGGATATTGAGCATTTCCTTGTTGCCAGAACTGAATTCTTTGCAATTAATAATGAATCGTTGAAACTCGGGGAAATGGAATTTTATAAATTTTTTCTTACATAGAGTCATTCTACATTATATATGTAGATATATATGAATGTAGATATATATGAAATATAGATCTTCTATGGACCTATTTATGTTCGAATGTAGATATATATGAAATATAGATCTTCTATGGACCTATTTATGTTCTATGGATCTATTTCTGTGATTCTTTTGATTCTTGCTCGAGCCGGATGATAAAAAATTATCATGTCCGGTTCCTTTGGGGGATGGATCCACAAGAATTCACCTATCCAAATAACAAAGAAACCTGATTTGAATGATCCTGTATTAAGAGCTAAATTGGCTAAAGGGATGGGACATAATTATTATGGAGAACCTGCATGGCCCAATGATCTTTTATATATTTTTCCAGTAGTAATTCTAGGCACTATTGCATGTAATGTGGGTTTAGCAGTTCTAGAGCCGTCAATGATCGGTGAACCAGCGGATCCGTTTGCAACTCCGTTGGAAATATTACCCGAATGGTACTTCTTTCCCGTATTTCAAATACTTCGCACAGTACCAAATAAGTTATTGGGTGTTCTTTTAATGGTTTCAGTACCAATAGGATTATTGACAGTACCTTTTTTGGAGAATGTCAATAAATTCCAAAATCCATTTCGTCGTCCAGTAGCTACAACAGTCTTTTTGATCGGTACCGCAGTAGCTCTTTGGTTAGGTATTGGAGCAACTTTACCTATTGAGAAATCCCTAACTTTAGGTCTTTTTCAAATTGATTAAACCGTGAAATATCACGACATAGGTATCTAGGGAAGATCCAGAAGGGGATCTTCCTTAGATACATCAATCTTATTATGATCTATTCTGCAAATATATGGACCGTGTCGGAGATTAAAAACTTATTCTATTCTTTAATTTATAATTTATTTCTAAAAACTAAAAAAAAAAAGAAAAAATTCCAATGGATTTAAAATGAAAACTTTTTCTTAGGTAAATTGATTGCAAAATGCTTCTGTAGAGTGCCCAATATCTGTTTTACATCTTCTATTCGAAAATATTTCATTTTCATAAGATCTTCTTGACTGTGACTCAAAAGGTCCAATAATGTATGTATATTGGACCTTTTGAGACAATTATAGGTCCTGGAAGACAATTCTGATTGGTCAATAAAAATACATGTCAATGGAATTCCTTTTTTGTTTTTCTTTAGATTAGTGAATCTGTCTTGAAAGGAAAAAAGGGGAAGATTCCATCTGTTTTCATTTTCCTCGAAATTCATGTCCTCTTCCTCTGCATGTAGAAAAGGAATCAATAAATCAATCAAATTACGAGAAGCCTCATAAAGTGCTTCTTTAGGAGTTAAACTTCCATTCGTCCATATTTCTAGAAAGAGTATCTCTTGTTTTTCATCCCCATTCCCATTCCCATAAGAATGAATACTATGATTCGCATTTCGAACAGGCATAGATACAATATCTATAGGATAACTTCCATCGTGAGAGTCGTTTGTGGATTTCATACGATATCCGCGATCTCTCTTTATTTGTAATTCAATACACAAATCAATTGGTTCTGTCAGGTTAGCTATATGCTGTGTCGTATCAACTATTTCTACAGAAGGTGGTGAGATGATATCTTGAGCTGTTATGTATTTTGGACCCCTGACGCAAATGGATGCGTCCCTAACTCCATAGAGATTACTTCTCAATACAATCTCTTTCAAATTTATTAAAATCTCATGTACTGATTCTTCAATACCTGCTATTGTAGAATATTCATGCAGCACATTTTCAGATGTTGCACGTGTGATACATGTTCCTTCTATTTCTCCAAGTAAAGCCCTTCGTATGGCGATACCTATAGTATCGGCTTGACCTTTCATAAGCGGGGACAAAACGAAACGACCATAATAAAGACGCTTGCTGTCTACTCTTGATTCAACACATTTCCACTGTAGTGTTCGAGTGGATCCTGCTACTTCTTCTCGAACCATACTCTTATTTTTATTTTATTTATGATTATTGGATCAGATCATTGAATCATTTATTTCTCTTGAAATCTCTTGAATTCTTATTTCTACACACGTCTTTTTTTAGGGGGGCGACATCCATTATGCGGCATGGGTGTTACATCACGTACGAAACTTAATAGCATCCCATTTCTACGAATGGCTCGTAATGCCGCATCTCTTCCAAGACCTGGACCCTTTATCATAACTTCTGCTCGTTGCATACCCTGATCAACTAATGTACGAATAGCATTAAATGCTGCGGCTTGAGCAGCATAGGGTGTTCCCTTTCTTGTACCTCTAAATCCAGAAGTACCTGCGGAAGCCCAAGAAACCACCCGACCTCGTACGTCTGTAACAGTTACAATAGTATTGTTGAAACTCGCTTGAACATGAATAACCCCTTTTGGTATTCTACGTTCACTCTTATTTGAACCAATACGTGCATTCTTACGTAAACCAATTTTTGCTATAGGTTTTGTCATATTTTATTAGATCATATTCATAAGAATAAAATAAAAAGAAAGAAGAATCAGAAATCTACATAAAGATACAGATAAAGTAATATTCATTTCATATGAAAACAAATTCTTTCTTCTTTCTTTTTACATGTACATGAGTTTTTCTTTTAAAAAGTTCTTGATTTAAAACTTGAGAAGGATTACCCCTGTCTCTGTTTATGTCTCGGATTGGAACAAATGACTCTAATTCGCCCCCGCCTACGAATCAAGCGACATTTTTCACAAATTTTACGAACAGAAGCCCTTATTTTCATATTTGTCATTCCTTACTTTCATTCTGAATCTATTTTTTTTTTTGAAAAAAAAATCAGTTTATTGCATTTTTGAACTTCAAATTATATCCCTACGAAAAGGATGTTTAAAAGAATGATCTAATCGTTCGAATCTTTTTTGCGAAGTCTATAAATTATACGTCCCCTGGTTGAATCATAACGACTCATTTCAATTTTGACTCTATCTCCGGGTAGTATACGTATAAAACTGCGCCGGATTCTTCCTGAAATATAACCTAGAATTAGATCTTCATTATCTAACTGAACTCGGAACATACCGTTGGGAAGTGATTCAGTAATTAAACCCTCATGAATTAATTTTTGTTCTTTCATTCCAGGGAACCCCCTTTAAGTATCAACTAATAGAGGAAGAGTTCTATAATTCACTTCTCCTCTCTATTTTAAAAATAGTAAGTTCGAGAGAAAATTAGGGTACCCAGGAGAATCACCATATATAACACAAAATTTCTCCTCCAATTTTTTCTAGTCGAGCTTCTTGATCTGTCATTATACCTCGAGAAGTAGAAAGAATTACAATTCCCATTCCGCCTAAAATCTTAGGAATTCGTTGATAGTTGGAATATATTCGTAGACCGGGTCGGCTGATACGCTTTAAAATTATTTTATTACCTTTCCTAGTCTTTCTATGTCGTAAGGTTAAAACCAAGAATTTTTTTTGATTTTCTTGATGTTTTCGAACATTTTCAATAAAACCTTCTCGTAAAAGTATTTTCACAATGTTTTTAGTGATATTAGTAGATACTATTTGAACTCTTCCCTTTTGATCTATGTCAGCATTTCTTATAGAAGTTAATATATCGGCAATAATGTCTCTACCCATGACGAACTATAGTTATTGGTGCCTCCTAATTTTGATATAATCAACATGCTTCTTTTTTGTTTTATTTTTTATTGAATTTTTTTTTGAAATTCTTAAATTCTAAAAAATTATTAGAAATTTAAAGTATATGCATAAGATACAATTTATTCTATATATTCTATTAATCGAATTTATTTCAGATATTTGAATATTATAAATATAAATTCCATATGATAGATTATATATATAGATAGGATATATCCTATTTTTCATCTATAAGACTTCAGGTGCTAATGAAACTATTTTAGTAAAATTCAATTGTCGCAATTCTCGAGCAATCGCACCAAAAATTCGAGTTCCTTTTGGATTTCCTTCTTGATCAATGATAACCGCTGCATTGTCATCATATCGTATTATCATGCCATTATCACGTTTGAGTTCTTTACACGTGCGTACAATCACAGCTCTAATTATTTCTGATCTTTCTATAGGCATGTTGGGCACTGCTTCTTTGATTACAGCAACAATAACATCGCCAATATGAGCATATCGGTGATTACCAGTTCCTATGATACGAATACACATCAATTCTTGAGCTCCACTGTTATCCGCTACATTCAAAAGGGTCTGAGGTTGAATCATATCATTTTTATTTGAATCTCTTATTTCAATGCAAGGGATAATGGAAAAAAGAAATATTGTCTGTCCAGAGATAAAGAAATCCGTGGTTGTTTTTTCATTCTCAATACTCCTTCTTCTTTTACTTTTGTTTACCTATCCTGAAATAACAAATTGAGTTCGTATAGGCATTTTGCATGCTGCTATTTCCATAGCAGCTTTGGCTACAGTTTCTGATACTCCACTCATTTCATAAAGTATTCGGCCCGGTTTCACAACAGATACCCAATATTCGGGGGATCCCTTGCCCGAACCCATACGTGTTTCTGTAGGTCTTAAAGTAACAGGTTTGTCGGGAAAGATACGTACCCATATCTTTCCACCACGACGCGCATATCGTGTCATTGCTCTTCGCCCTGCTTCTATTTGTCTAGCTGTGATCCAAGCAGGTTCAAGTGCCTGAAGAGCGTATCTGCCAAAACAAATATGATTGCCTCGGCAAGATATTCCTTTCATTCTACCTCTATGTTGTTTACGAAATCTGGTTCTTTTGGGGTTATAGTTGATGGTTATTTCTGAATTCCATCTCTACTGCAAAGCTGGACATGAGAGTTTCTTCTCATCCAGCTCCTCGCGAATGAAATGATTCAATAATATTACATATACACATGTATTTATGTATTTCATTCTAAGAAAGAATATACTAATTTTTTTATATTGAATTTGTTACATAGGTAGTTGTATATATAATGCTTCTTTCTTTTATAAAAATTTCTAAAGTATTTTACTTTACCTCTATTGAATCACGCCAACAGTCATCCAATAAATAAAATTCTTTAATTAAATAAAAATAAAGAAATGTTTCGCGGGCGAATATTGACTCTTTCCTCCTTCATTTGTAGGGTCAATTCATGACCATTTAGAAGAAAAAATCCATTTTTTCTTGGTTCATTCCGCCATCCTACCCAATGAATCATTAGGATTGATTCGTTTTCAAGAAAATCCTATGTAATCACAGGTTCCATCGTTCCCATAGCTTCTCTATTAATGCTTAGGCCTGAACTCTGCAATGGAGCTCTCAACAAAATCTTTTATTTGTTTCCGAGTCAATCTCCTCAGTTTTTATTAACTCGAAGCTCAATTCAATTATTCTCTATTTTTTATTATTTCTATTATCTATTTTTCTATCTTTGATATCTTATTATTTCTTTATCTATCTTATTACATACATAATAGACTGACTATATTATCCATATTGATTAGATTATTATTTTAATTTAATTTTTTTTTATTATATTTCTTATATTTTCTTTTATGTTTCTATTTTCTTTCTATTTTTTATTTGTATATTTCTTATTCTATTGTAATTGTATATTTTGTATTTTTATTTGATGTTGATGCTTTATAACACTGCCTTTTTTATGGGGTAATTCTTCATAAACCATACATATGGGAATCATATATCATTGAGATTTTTATTCTCTCTTTCTATCATCCTTCCTTTTTTCCACATCCCTTTTTTTCACAATTCATAATCAGATTTCTTTTTTATGAAAAGAATTTCAGTTGCTATAACTATATGATCGATTCAGTCATATAGTGACTGTTTCTTGGGATCTCGACAATACGAAGCAATAAGTTGGTTATTAGTTTTGAGTTTCTTTAGTTTTTATAGTTACTAAGTTTATAGTGGGGTCAGCCTTTTTTTTTCAATCTCAATTCTCAACTCTAAAGAAAAAATTAACGAGTCACACACTGAGCATAGCAATTATACTGAAATCTAAATTAAATTTAAATAATTTAAATAAAGGGTAAATCAAATTTTTATTCAACCTTATATAATTATAATTATTCGTTTTTCTTTGATTAAGAAAAAGAAGAAAAAAGTTTCTAAATTTTTTCTATCGATGAGCAGAATGGCGAGATAAAGAAAGGTCCATTATTCTTATTTTCTTATTCTTGGTTTACAAATATCCAAATTTTGATGCCTAAGACTCCATAGATAGTTCTAATTGTATGGGAACAGTGATCAATTTTAGCGCGAATTGTTTGTAAAGGAACCCTGCCTTCTCTGATCCATTCGACACGTGCAATCTCTTTTCCGTCGATACGCCCTGCAATTTGCACTTGAATTCCTTTTGTACCCGTTTGTTCAGTTAATTCAATAGCTTTTTTCATTGCCTTTCGAAATGAGACTCTATTTTTTAATTGTAAAGCTATATATTCTGCAAGAATATTAGGTTGTCCATAAGGCTTTTCAATTCTTGTGATAGCAATGTTGAGTCTCCGATTTACAGAATGAAACTCTTTTTCTACATTCATCTGTAATTCTTCAACTCCCCGTGTTCGTCCTTCTATTAATAAATTGGGAAATCCAATATAGATTATAACTTGAATCAAATCTATTCTTTTTTTAATTCCTATACGGACAATTCCTTCTAAACCCGAGGATATTTTCTTATTTTTTTTTACATAGTCCTTAATACAATTCCGTATTCTTTCATCTTCTTGTAGACCCATGGAAAAATTCTTTGGTTTTGCGAACCAAAAAGAATGATGACTTTGAGTTATTCCAAGTCTGAAACCTAGTGGATTTATTTTTTGTCCCATATTTTTCTATTATTTTTCCATCCATTTTTTTTCTAAATAGGAATCTAAATTTTAGATTTTTCTTTTAAAAAAATCTTTATATGACAAGTGGTTTTTTTT